AGGGCCCATTTTTTTTATTTCATTACTGAATAAGTCATTAGCCACTATGAGTCTACTTATTCTAATATATATATGTACATATATATAGGTTATTGCACATATATATCTTATCCAGATAGTGAACCATTCAGGAACGATAAATTCAATTTATCTAGTGAGTATAGGATCGTAAGTATGGGTAAAATAAAAAAATGGTTTATTTTTATTATTATTTATTATAATTAAGATTGGATTTTATAAATAGAAATGCAATGAATTGTTTCAAAACCGACCCTAAATTGAATTAATTGAATTGACCCCCATCATAACGAAATTAATTTGATTGATACATAGACTTACCAATTCAACATAGATATAAGATATTTCGTAGAATCATTGATAAAAAGATTTATTTTACTTGTTCCCCGAACTTAATTCTTAGAGAAAAACAATTTTCAATAACTTGTTGATCCCTATCCTTCTTCCCATATTTTCAGATTTTTTTTAATTTCCTGGCTTAGTGTAAGATAGAAAAATGAAGTTTAATTTCCCTTTCTGGTCTGGCGGACCAATCACTCCCCAAAAGGTCCTATACCTCGTATTATTTCTATTCTACCGATTTAGTTTCTTATTTTATTTATTTTTTTTTTATTTTAATAGAAATATTTAATAGAAATATCGATTTATAATTAATATCAATTAATATCTATTTATTTTAATTTTATTTATTCTATTTCAAAGAATAAATATAAAATAAATAAAATTAATGAATAAAATAAATAAAATTAATGAAAATAATATTAAAAAAAAATTATATGATTAGAATGAATGATTCATGAATATAAATACGAATCAAAAGATTCTATGGAATCATGAAAGAGGGAAAGATCTTTCAGATTTAATCATACCACATTATATTGACAATTTCAAAAAACTGTTCATACAATGAGCACAGTATGATGGCGGTCGGGCATACTTGCCCCCATCGTCTAGTGGTTCAGGACATCTCTCTTTCAAGGAGGCAGCGGGGATTCGAATTCCCCTGGGGGTAGGGTACTACGAAAGGAAGTTGATCATGGATTATCAATAAGCCGGGAATTGATTCTTCCTGGGTCGATGCCCGAGCGGTTAATGGGGACGGACTGTAAATTCGTTGGCAATATGTCTACGCTGGTTCAAATCCAGCTCGGCCCAATAATTGGCCGATCCACCATGAAATGATAGAACCCCATTTGTTGTTCCCCAGAAATGCCTGATCGGAATACGGAAGAAGAAAAAAAACTAAAAATTTCTGATATATTTTACCGCTGTTCATTTGCTCTCTTTATTTTTTTCTCACAAATTCTGATCTTGCTTGCTAATGATCTAGATTCATACTAGATTCATATAAGGATCTGGAAGTATAAGGAAAAGAATAAAATAAAGAATAAATAAAAAACTCTTTTTTTTTTCATTGAAAGATTTTTTTGATTATTTTTCAATTTATAAAAAACGAAAGGATTATTAACAATCCGTGAGACACTCCCACTAAAGTGCATATCCGTGTGTATATCAAATATATTACGCGCGTTTCTGTTATAATACGACTATTCTAATCTAAATATCTAAACTCTAATAGTAATAGAAAGGGTTTGAATGAAATCATAAGAATATGTATGATGTACACTCTATTTCCTTGGGATTGTAGTTCAATTGGTCAGAGCACCGCCCTGTCAAGGCGGAAGCTGCGGGTTCGAGCCCCGTCAGTCCCGACAGACCCAAATCCACTAAAAAAAAATACATCAATTCATCTCTGCATTTGCTGTGAAAAGGAGAACAAAACAAATAGCATAATTTCATTCCCAAGAGGATACCCTCCTATTTTATTTATTTATTAGTATTTTAGTATTTTATTTATTAGTTTCACACTTATCATCAAAGAAATATGGGAATTACCATTTATTCAACTAGTACCGATTGATAGGAGAAAGACATATGTAGATTAGTACAATGATTGGTAAAATCATATTCAGGATTCCAAGAGATACCGTACGGAGTCTGGCTTTTTCGATTATTCCCAATCTGTGTAATAGAGTACTATACGTTTACAGGAGGCTATACACAAATGGAATTTGTATGATACAAAAAAAATTAACTTAACATAGTAACTTTGATATAATACTTTTAAGATTAAAAGTATATACCTTTAGTAAGATTAAAGTAAGATTAAAAGTATATCCCTTTAGGACTCCAATTTTGTGTAACCTCAATTAATAATTTCAATTATTAATGTGAATTTGAAACAATTTATCTCATTCAAATTTCACACTGAATTTTTGATATATGCATCCCATAATTAATCCAAAGAACAAAGAAATGGGATATTAATAAAATAAAGCTCAAAGAAGGTCCTATCTCTCTTAGCAAGTGCTATCTCTCTTTGTGAGGGAATGAATAATCTTTTTTAAGTTTAAGGGTCTTGCCGAAGAAAGAACAAACTTTTTAATGAATTTGATGGAATACTCGATTTTTTTATACCCGGACTCTCCTTATTTATACTACTTCTTTGTTTTCCAAGAAGATTAGATCATAAAAAAGGGGGTTTAGAACTAAACTTCTTCCTTTTTACATTTCGCTTCTATTGGTTATTTTAATTTTATTGGGGTTTTTTATAACCAATGTAAGTAAGTGTAAAGGCGGTCATATGATATTTCATCAGATGATTGTACAAGGAGGGGCGTAGGTTATAGAAAAGAAAGAATGATAAAGAAAGTAAAGGAATTATTTATCGGATCGGGAATCAAAATTTGAATTCGGTATGGATAAAAGATCTTCCTATGTTATACTATTTAATTCTCGACGATGAATCAATTTGATAGCTCAGATATTGTTATTCATGATATTGCTCCGATTCGATATCGTCGAGATATAATTCATCCCATTGAATATTGAATTTACAGGCGAAAGATTTATCAGCTCTATGGGATTAAATCCCGAGTTATTGCGAATTAATTAAAAATGAAACGATGAGATTATGGAAGTAAATATTCTCGCATTTATTGCTACTGCACTGTTCATTCTAGTTCCTACTGCTTTTTTACTTATAATATATGTAAAAACAGTCAGTCAAAATGATTAATTTGAATTAAACTTGACTGTTTAGTTCTTATCAATGATTGAAAAGAAAAAATAAAATGAAAAGTATTAAAATTTCGTGTCTTAAATGAAATAAGCGGACTAGAATCATCAGTATTTTATGAGATTCGATAGTATGGTAGAAAGATTCATATATTTCTTTCTACCATACTTATTATTGTTATTGTAGTATATAAAGTCGTACTGTATAAAGATAGAGGTTTAATATAGATCAATCTACAATATGTATCTTCAGAGATATCAATTACATATATGTAATGTATTTACATAGTGTACCAATTCTATTTCTTTGCTTCATCTATTTAATTTGTGTTGATTCCAATCATCAATCTGAAAAAATCGAAGGGCAATTCTTACTCTTACAATTCGAATTCCTAGAATTTCTGATTCTATTCAATATGAATCCCGATATCCATTGAAAGAATCAAATTGACGAAGGAAAAAAGAGTAAGAGTATAGGCCTATATTAATAATTAATAAATAATTACTAATAATTAATAAAAAGAAAATCACATAATCTTTTTTTAGTATTCCGAAGAAGTAATTGATTGATCAGTTGACAGATGATCCAGTGATTCATTTCCATGGGAACCTCTTTGGATTTCGAAAAGGATTAGTAAAGCCCACTGATTTTTAACGTTTGAACCATGATATGAAATGAGTTCAATAAAGCAAGCATAACAGAAATAAAATTTCTAAAAGAATAAAAAAGCGGGAACGCGCAATATGTGACTTGCCCAAGGCAATATTTTATTATGTGTAGTATATTGTTGGACAACCACTATGTCTATGTTGTTTCCCATAGGAAGTCTGTATCCACTTAATAACATAATTATTTTCTTTTCTATTTGAACAGTAAAAAAAAGGACTTTGCAGAACGATCTATAAAACAATTGATATGAGTTGAGTTTGAGGAATCAAACTCAATTAGTAGTACTTCTAGAGTCCACTTCTACCCCAGACTACGAGTGAAAGAGAAAATGTAAAGACTACCATTAAAGCAGCCCAAGCGAGACTTACTATATCCATGTGAATTATATCCCCTATCTCTATAAATATGAAGGAATTATTCCATTATTGTTCACTACTCATTATTATGTTCATTAATAATAGTGGAATTCCTGGCGCAGAGTCAAAAGGGAATTCTGACCCAATACCGTTGATGAAACAATCCAATAAACTCACAATTATAACAGGTTTCTTATATGATTTCGAGTAGAATCGGAAAACACTAAGCACAAGCAAAATACGTAGATACACCCCTGGAAGTTTCAAGGGAATGTTACTAACATGTAGGAATAATAAGACCTAGTCTTTCTTTTGTTGACCTTCATTTCATTAAGTAAAAAGTATAAAAATCTAGAGTCAAGATAAATCACTATCTATATCTATCACATACCCTATTTCTTTTTTCATTTTATCTAATCCTTACATTACGTCTCCTGCTTGTCTCGGTGAAACAATCGGAAGATAGTCTATTACATTAAAGCCAATTATCTCTTCAATCAATATTAAATTGAATGCAGGAGCACACAGAGAATTTCATGAGTCTATATACGAACAAAGTATCTTTCGACCTTTACGCAACTAATAAATTAATAATCAAATAAATTCCTCGTTCGTCTATCCAACTTAATTCAAGACCTAATTAATAAACACTACATTAATAATAGAAGACATATTAAGATTTAACGATTCTTTTTCATTCAATATTCACTAATATAATCTTTCCTTGAACTGAAGCCTAGACGCAAGGATTTACAGCATTTTCATTTTAGAGAACAGAACCGCCAGATGCTTATAGAATCAAGCAAGTATCAAGAGTCCTCTCCCCCGCTTACTTCTGCTGGAAAAAAAATTTGTCAAGTTATCTCAGCAAAACATAA